TAATAAGATGGCTGAGATTATAAGCGGTAGATTGTAAATTTATTAACAAGGATAGACCTTTCTTATTATGATTCTGTAGTTAAAGGTTTATAACATTAGATTGCAAATCTAAAGATGTGTTGTCACTAGGATTTAAAAGGTTAAGAACTTTTCTTTTAAGCTTTGAAGGCTTCTTGTTTAGGTAACATAAAATCCTAATAGATAAAAAATGGAATAGGTAATCATAGCCCCATAATATTTATAAAGCTAAAAAGTGATAAAAAAAATAATAATTGAGGTGGAGAAGCTTTTATGTTAAATCTAAGAACAGGAATAGATAAAAGAATAAAAGGCGTCAATATACGTAGATAGAAGTATAAGGTAGTAAGTGATGACATTAATAGAAAAAATAAAATTAATATTATGTTGTTATTTAACATAATCTGAATTATTATCCATTTAGGGATAAATCCAGAAAAAGGAGGTAGACCCCCTAATGAAAGAAGACTTATGGGAATGGAAAGTATAAATAAAGACTTGGAAATCTTAAAGTTTAACAAGTCAGATATGTTGTAAATCTGAAGAATGAAAAATATAGCAATAACAGAAATTGAAACAGCAGAATAAAAAATAAAATATATAAATCATATAGCCTGGTTTAAAGATATAGCAACTAATATTCAAGATATGTGATTAATTGAGGAAAATGCTATAAGTTTGCGTAATTTTAAAGTATTAAGTCCTCTTAAAGCTCCAACAATAGCTGATATAATGGCAGATATTAAGGTAAAATGTAAAAATATTGAATTACCTATTATATAGGAGATTAAATATATAGGTGCAAATTTTTGAATTGTTATTAGAATAATAGCTTGGAGTCATGATAAGCCTTCTATAACTTGAGGAAATCAAAAGTGGAAGGGGGCGGCTCCTAATTTGAGGAGAAGAGATATAAGAATAAGAAAATAAGGAGTTAGATGGGAAAATAGAATTAAACACCTAGATGTAATGATAATTGTTGAGGCAAGAGCTTGAATAAGAAAGTATTTTAAGGCTGCTTCAGAAAAATAATAGTTTATTTTAATTGAAATAAGAGGGATAAATGATATCAGGTTTAACTCTAATCCAATCCAAGCTCCAAACCAAGAAGATGAGGAAATCGACAGGATTGTTCCTAGAATTAAAGTAAGAAAGAAGATAAAATATGAAAAAGGAAATAACAATAAAAAGAGAGGGATATCCTCATTTACGGGGTATGAGCCCATTAGCTTAATATTAGCTTATCTTTTATTATAAATTAGTTATGTATTGGTGTAAAGAGCATAAAAAGTTTTGATCTTGGAGGGGACGGTGTAATTCCGTTATACGTAATATAAGTAAATTAATTTACATGATTAGCTCTATCAAAGCTATCCTTTTAAGTCAGGCATTATATTGGTGTATAGTAAAAATTTGAATTCATAAAAAATAAATAATGTATTAAAATAATGATGAATTTATAAAACGTCTAAAGAGTAGCTAAAGATAGTGAGCAGGTTAGCTATAAACATATATATATATGCATTTAATTAATATAAAGGGCTTAAAACTACAATTCGTTAATTCATCTTAAATAGAAATTAAAACAATTGGTAATAATTGGCCCTTTTTAGGTAGAATTAACCCTGCGGTACACCCCTGCCTCTTTATAGAAGGCGTTGGGGGTGTACCGCAGGGTTAATTCTACTTTTTAGGGGTTTGAGGTCTTTAAAAGGATTGGTTGGTTGCTTATACTATTCAGATGGCCTTAAGATACCCTTCTCTTTAGTTAAGGGGTAATTATTAAAGTGTTATTTTATAGCTGAGAATTTTTTACATAATTGTTGTTTTGTATATGTTTTTATTTTTTTATATTATTTCCCTTTTAATGAATCGGGGGTAAAATTGTATACTTGTCTTTTTTATATTGTTCCATTAATTTTCTTGGTATTTCTACATTTATTGTAATATAATAGGTAAAAAGGCATTTGTTATTCTTATTTAAGATAAATAACTTAAAGTTATATGTATAACTGTAGATAGAAAGTTTGATTCTTTCTTGAATATTTGCGTTTTTGCTAGTGCTTGCATGAAAGTTATAGTGAGTTATAGTAATTGTACTGTTTGATACAGTATAAATCAATAATAAATTGAGTTGCAGTTTCTATAAAATTCTAAATCTCAGCATAAATTATTAAATAATTTACAAAATAAGATTTAGTAGTAAAAATTAAACCTGGCGAAATATTGTGCCAGCAGCCGCGGTTAGACTTTAAGGTTGAGTGAATAAATTTGGGTGCTAGTGAAAAAGTAAGTTTTAAAAAAATTATAAGAACAATAGGTAAAATTAGATCGTTCTATTTAATAAATCATAGACTTTTATTGAAGCTAAGAATTTTTGGATTTAAACTAGGATTAGATACCCTATTATACTAAAAGTAAATATTTAACACCTAATTATTAATAGATATGTTCTTTAAATTTGAAGAATTTGGCGGTAATTTAGTCTTGTCAGAGGAATCTGTTCTTGAATCGATACACCACGTTAAATTTTACTTCTTTTTGTTAACAGCAGTTTATATACCGTCATTATCAAATAATTTTAATAGAAAGAATTATTGAACTTTATATACAAATATAATAGAAATTAGATCAAGGTGTAGCTTATAAAGAAGTTAGGATGGATTACAATAAAATTTATTTACACGGAGTGATTTAGTAAGAATAAATTATGAAGGAGGATTTGATTGTAATTTGGATTTAAAATATTTAGAAGATATAAGCTCTAAATTATGTACATATCGCCCGTCGCTCTCATTGTAAAGATGAGATAAGTCGTAACATAGTAGATTTACTGGAAGGTGAATCTAGTTTAAATGTATAACAAATCTTATATATTATATAATTGTAATAAGAAAATTTTAGTAAATAAAGTAATTTTAAATATAAAATTAAGTAATGTATAATGAAACTAAAAATTAATATTATAGTATAAAAGTACCGTGAGGGAAAGAAAACAAGTAACAATATTCAGTAGAAAATATAAATAATTGTACCTTTGGTATCAGGGATAATCAAAATTAATTAATCAGTTTTAATGGTCTCGAATTAAGAACAGCTAATTTAATATTAAGTTTCTGTAGAAAAAGAATTTATAATTTTAGATTAAAAGTGAAAAGCTAACCGAGTCTTAGATATCTAGTTTTTAAGGAAATAAATTTAATTTAGGTTTTATAGTAAACTTATATTAAATTCTAAAAATAGGAGGGATTAGCTTCTTATTCTGAATAATAGCAATTAATTCTTTTTAGTTTACTAGGCTTAAAAGTAGCCATGAGTGGAGAATATGTTTTAATTTAGGTGGATAAAAATAATTATTTATAATAATTGCTTTGTTTATTTACTTGAATATTAAATTTAATTAAATTATTTGATAAATCATGATTGTATTAGTATAGTTTGTTATTAAAGAGAGAAGTAAATTATAATGTAAAATTATAAATCAACGGAAGATAAAATTAAAGAATTCGGCAAAAATGTTTTCTGCCTGTTTATCAAAAACATGTCTATTTGGAGATGTAAATAGTCAGGCCTGCTCACTGACTGAATTTGTTTAAGAGCCGCGGTATTCTGACCGTGCAAAGGTAGCATAATCATTAGTTTTTTAATTGAAAACTGGTATGAAAGGTTAGACAAGAAAAAAGCTGTTTCAATTATAATTTTTGAATTTAACTTTTAAGTGAGAAGGCTTAAATTACTTAGAGGGACGATAAGACCCTATAAAGCTTTATATAAATATTAAAGTTGATTGAAGTTGTATTAAAAGTTAATAATAAGTAATATATTTTGTTGGGGCGACATAAGTATAATTTTTATAACTGCTTATATTTTATGATCATTTATAAATGGATAAATTTTAGATGACCCTATATTATAGATTTAAAGATTAAGTTACTTTAGGGATAACAGCGTTATTTTACTTGAGAGTTCTTATCGAAAGTGAAGTTTGCGACCTCGATGTTGAATTAAAGTTTCTGTATAATGCAGCCGTTATATAAGAAGGTCTGTTCGACCTTTAAATTTTTACATGATTTGAGTTCAGACCGGTGTAAGCCAGGTCGGTTTCTATCTTCTAATTTTTAAAAAATTATTTTAGTACGAAAGGATTAAATAATTTAAAATTTTTATAAACATGTAAAAAAATTAAAACATAGCTAATAGATAGCATTTCATTTACACTGAAAAGGATTATCGTGCAAATCGGTTTGTTTTAAATTTATCATTTAATTTACTCTTGAAAAGGGGAATACAATATTAAGTGAGAGCTTAGAAAGCTTTATTATAATAATAGTAGAAGTAATAAATTATCTAGTTTTGATTATTTGCGTATTAATTGGGGTAGCTTTTGTAACATTACTTGAACGTAAAATTCTTGGTTACGTACAAATTCGTAAAGGTCCTAATAAAGTTGGGTTTAATGGGGTTCTGCAGCCTTTTTCTGACGCCATTAAATTGTTTACTAAAGAACAGACTGTACCTATAATTTCTAATTTTATAGTATATTATCTATCCCCAGTATTCAGGTTATTTATTTCTATAGTTGTATGATCCGTGATGCCATATGAAACTGGGTTGTTAAGGTTTAATATAAGGGTCCTCTTTTTTTTTTGTTGTTTAGGTATAGGAGTTTATAGAACTATGATTGCTGGATGAGCTTCTAATTGTAAGTATTCATTGCTGGGTGGTCTTCGGGCTGTGGCTCAAACAATTTCTTATGAAGTAAGATTAGCTTTAATTTTATTATCATTCATTATTCTTATCGGGGGATTCAGATTAGAACTGTTCTGTGTTTACCAGAAGAACGTTTGGTTTATAATCATTTCTATTCCTTTAAGTTTGGTTTGATTTAGGTCTAGTCTTGCGGAAACAAATCGTACACCTTTTGATTTTGCAGAGGGTGAATCTGAGTTAGTATCCGGATTTAATACTGAGTACGGTAGAGGAGGATTTGCTTTAATTTTTATGGCTGAGTATGCAAGGATCTTGTTTATAAGAATATTATTTGTAGTTGTATTCTTGGGAAGAGGTCCGTGTAGAAGAATTTTTTATTTAAAATTAACTTTAGTTGGTTTTGTATTTGTTTGGGTACGAGGAACTTTGCCGCGGTTACGTTATGATAAGCTTATATATTTAGCATGAAAAAGGTATCTCCCTGTATCTATTAATTATATATTTTTTTTTGTGGGGGTAAAAGTATTAATTTTTACTTTATTTTTATAATCTTTTACTTATAATTAAAATAACATATAGATTAATAATGATTATTAAGAAGATAATTCTTTTTAAGTGCTTTCAAAACACTAGTTTTTGTATAAACTAAATAATCATTATTTAAGTATTTTATCTCACCATAATAATAATATTGGATTAACAATGAAATAAGAAAAATAGGTAACGGTTAGAATCTGTCCAGTAAGAACATAAGGATCTTCTACCGGTCGTGCTCCAATTCAAGTAAGTAAAATTAAAATTACTACTAAGAATCAAAATATAACTTGATTTAAGGGGTAGAAAGTGAGTCTACGGAACTGAGAGACATGAGTAAAAGGTAAAATTATTAAAATTGCAACCGAAGCAACAAGTGCAATTACTCCTCCCAATTTATTAGGAATTGATCGTAAGATAGCATAAGCAAATAAGAAGTATCATTCCGGTTGAATATGAGCAGGTGTAACTAAAGGATTTGCTGGAATAAAGTTATCTGGGTCTCCTAAAAGATAGGGGTTAAGAAGTGATAAAAGTAAAAGAATTGAGAACATAACAATAAATCCTACAACGTCTTTAAAAGTGAAGTAAGGATGAAAAGGTACTTTGTCAATCTGCCTAGAAATCCCCAAGGGATTGTTAGCCCCTGCTTGATGTAGGAATAAAATGTGCACTAAAGAGGCAGCAGAAACAATAAATGGTAAAACAAAGTGAAAGGTAAAAAATCGAGTTAAAGTTGCATTGTCTACAGAAAATCCTCCTCAAATTCACTGGACTAAATCTGTACCAATATAAGGAATGGCTGAAAATAAATTAGTAATAACGGTTGCTCCTCAAAATGATATCTGACCTCATGGAAGAACATATCCTAAAAAAGCAGTTGCTATAACTATAAATAAAATAACAACCCCAATTATTCATGCATGAAAGGTTATAAAAGATCCATAATATACACCTCGTCCAATATGGATGTAAAGACAAATAAAAAAGAATGACGCACCATTAGCATGTATTGTACGTAATAATCATCCATAATTTACATCTCGACAGATATGCGCTACACTAGAGAAAGCTAGTTCAATATGAGCAGTATAATGTATGGCTAAAAATAAGCCTGTGGAAATTTGAATAACAAGACATAGTCCAAGTAGAGATCCAAAATTTCAGAAAGTAGAAATATTTCTAGGAAGAGGTATATCAACGAGTGCATTGTTGATAATTTTAAACAGGGGGTGAGATTTACGAATGGGAGTTGTCATTAGTTAGAAAGACGTAAAGGACCTTTAAATAGGTTAGTGATTTTAACTACTACTAGGAGAGTTAGTAATAAGTAAAGAATTATAAATAGAGTTAAGTTTATAATAGTATTTCTATAAATTCATCTAATAATATAAGGTGTAGAGGTAAAACTGTTGTAAGACGATAAAGAGATTGAAGATTTAAATGAAGAAGTTATTAAAGGGTCAGTAACCATTGATAGTAAGGTAAGAAAAATAATTATCAATACTGATACTAATAAAGCTGAGTAAGAGAAGTTAAAGAATTCATTTGAAGCTAAGGAGGCTACATAGATAAATAAAACTAATATTCCTCCTAAAAAAATTATAAATAGAATGTATGAAAATCAGAAGGAATAAGTAAATATACCGGTAGTTACTGAAATTAAAATAGTTTGAAGAAGGAGGGATAATCCCAAAGAAAGTGGATGGTAAAGTCGTATAAAAAAAAAAGAGAGAGTCAAGATTGATGGGATTATTAGTAAAGTAATATCAGAGAATAGTTTAATAAAAATATTAGTTTTGGGGACTAAAGATAAGTAATAATATTTTTCTCTGAAGTTTTAAGAAATAGTAATTCATTATTGGTTTACAAGACCAAAGTTTTTTTTAAACTATTAAAACTAATGACAATTTTTAGGTTACCAGCTATTAGAGCTATTTTTATAGTGTTTAGAGGTTTATGAAGATTTATAAAATACCATAAGCATTTGCTAAATTCGTTGTTAAGCTTGGAATTCATAATATTAGGGGTTTTTTGATTACTAAGAATACAATTATCAAGGATCGGAAGAGAAGTCTATTTTGGTCTTTTTTTTTTAACTTTAGCTGCTTGTGAGGGTGCATTAGGTTTATCCTTATTGATTTTTGTAGTTCGTAGTCATGGTAATGATCGATTTATAAGATTAAGACTATTAGAGTGCTAAAAATAATTATTCCTATTTTTATATTAATAAGGTTTACTAAAGAATGATGTATAATGCAATTAAGAATAAGGTTTATAAGATTTTTATTTAGATTAACTTATTTTCACAATTTTTTTTTAAGAAGTTTAGGATACTCACTAGGTGTAGACTACTTAGGAAATATTATAATTTATTTAAGTTTATGGATTATGTTTTTAGTCTTTATATCAAGGCAAAAAGTTAAGAAAAGTTATAATTTTTATTCTTCATTTGGAGTAGTAAACTTATTGTTGCTTTTATTTCTTATATTAACTTTTTCTTCTTTAGATTATTTATTTTTTTATATTAGATTTGAAATATCTTTAATTCCTACTCTTATTTTAATTCTGGGGTGAGGTTATCAGCCAGAACGAATTCAAGCTGGAGTGTATATACTTTTTTATACTTTGGGATTTTCTTTACCTCTTTTAGGTTCTTTACTATTTTTACTGTCTAATAGAGGAAGGTTAGTTATACTATTAAGAGAGCCAGTAAATTATGAGAATAGATTAAATATATTATGGTATTTTGCCACAGTTTGAGCTTTTTTAGTTAAATTACCAATATACGGAGTGCATTTATGGCTTCCTAAAGCTCATGTTGAAGCACCAGTTGCAGGTTCAATAATTCTAGCAGGAGTTTTATTAAAGTTAGGAGGCTATGGAATTATTCGTGCTTTAATTGTATTTCAGATAATTTCTCAAGAAGTTTCTTGATTGTGAATTAGATTAAGTCTTTGAGGTGGAATTTGTATTAGATTAGTATGTTTACGTCAGGTTGATTTGAAGTCTTTAATTGCGTATTCTTCTGTCGCTCATATAAGATTAGTATTATGCGGCCTAATAATTCTAAATTATTGGGGGATTTCAGGGGCTGTAGTAGTTATAGTGGGCCACGGCTTATGTTCATCTGGTTTATTCTGTCTGGTAAATGTAGTATATGAGCGTGTTGGTAGTCGAAGTTTGATGATTGTAAAAGGATTATTAAGATTTATACCTAGAATAGGATTATGATGGTTTCTATTAGCAGTAAGAAACATAGCAAGTCCTCCTTCTTTAAATTTACTGGGAGAGATCAGGTTAATAAGCGGTTTAGTAAGATGAAGAAAATTAAGAATATTAGGAATTAGTTTATTGTCTTTTTTTAGAGCAGCTTACACATTGTATATGTATAGGTTAAGTCAGCATGGATCTTTTTATAATTGTCTATATGCTTGTTGTTCTGGTAAAGTTCAAGAATATTTAGTGTTATTTCTTCATTGATTTCCTTTGAATGTTCTTATTATAAACAGAAGACTTTTAATAATTGATTTTTTGAATAAGATTATAAATCTGTAATTAACCAAAAAATGATTTGGAAAATTTCTATAAATGAAGTAAGAATGTTAGTACTTGGGTGTTCTTCAATTGTATGCGGTTTACTTTCAATTTTAAAATTAAATTATGAAATAACTGATATAATTGAATGAGAATTTTTTAGTTTTAATTCCTTTTCTATAGTCTTTACTTTAATTTTTGATTGAATCTCTTTAAGATTTTTATGGTTTGTTTTTATAATTTCTTCTAGAGTTTTATACTATAGGGGAAGGTATATAAAAGAAGATAAGAGAATAAATCGGTTTATATATTTAGTGTTAGCTTTTGTTTTATCTATAATAATAATAGTCTTGAGTCCTAATATAATTAGAATTCTTCTGGGATGAGATGGATTAGGACTTGTATCTTATGCCTTAGTAATCTATTATCAGAATGAGAAATCAGCCAATGCAGGATTATTAACTATTTTATCTAATCGTGTTGGAGATGTAGCTATTTTATTAAGTATTGGATTATTAAGAAGATTAGGAAGATGAAATTTTATTATGTGGGGTAGGTTTTTAAGTGACAGATGGCTAATATTAAAAACTTTAATAATATTAGCTGCTATAACTAAGAGAGCTCAAATTCCATTTTCTGCTTGATTACCAGCTGCCATGGCAGCTCCAACACCTGTATCTGCTTTAGTACATTCTTCGACTCTTGTTACAGCAGGTGTGTATTTAATAATTCGATTTAGGCCCGCTTTAGAAGGATCAAAATGTCAAAGAATGTTGCTAGTAGTATCATGTCTAACTATGTTTATAGCAGGATTAGGGGCTAATTTTGAGTTTGATCTAAAAAAAATTATTGCTTTATCAACTTTAAGGCAATTAGGAGTTATATTAAGGATTTTGTCTTTAGGTTACCCTGAGTTAGCTTTCTTTCATTTACTAAGCCATGCATTGTTTAAAGCTTTACTGTTTATATGTGCTGGAGTAATTATTCACAGGGTAGGAGATAATCAGGATATTCGTTGTATAGGCGGGTTGATTTTTTTTATGCCATTAAGTATCTCTTTTATAAGAGTTGCTAATTTAGCTTTATGTGGATTTCCTTTTTTGGCAGGATTCTACTCTAAAGATTTAATTTTGGAGGTTGCTTTCCTTAGATGAATTAATTTTATTGCTTTTATTTTATATGTTTTAGCTACAGGGCTAACAGTTATATACACTGCTCGACTTATTTTTTATAGTCTCACGGGGGAATTTAATTTAAGGTCTTTAAATAATGTAGATGATTCTGATTTTACAATAACAAATTCTATAGTAGTACTAGGATTAGGCGGAATTATAGGAGGAGCTATTTTGTCGTGATTAATTTTTCCTGAGCCTTATTTAATTTGTATAAGAGGTTTTATGAAAAATTTAGTTTTAATAATTAGGATAGTAGGGGGGTTTTTAGGTTACACATTTAATCTTTTAAATACATCACATAATTTAAATGGGTTAAATAATTATAAATATGTTGTAATGGCTGGTTCAATATGGTTTCTTCCTCTTCTTAGTTCTTTTAAAAATAGACAATTAAGTTTATTTAAAGGAAGAACTTTACAAAAAATAGGAGATAAAGGTTGATATGAATATATAGGAGGACAGGGAATTTTCTATTTTACTAATAAAATGTTTGGTTTAATATACTATCTTCAAATAAATACTATAAAGGTTTTTATAAAAATTTCTATTATAGGGTTTCTTTTTATTATAATTATATATAGATATTTACATAATTCAAGTAAGAATATCGCATTGAAGCTGCGGAAGTGATAATACTATCTGTAAATGATAAATTTAGATAGTTTAATAAAAATATTAGTTTGTGGTACTAAAGAAGTATATTTATACTCTAAATATTTTTAGAAATATTATATTTCAATTCTACAACGAAAATGTAGTATGTTTTTTACATCATAAAAATAAAGAAATATAAACGGAATTTAACCGCTTAAGAAAAAGTTAGAAGCTTTCTCTCTTTTCTTTAACATTTCTTTGATAGGAAAAATTCAGTGGTATCATTAACAATGATATGCCTCTACTTTGGCTTCTATCAATAATTAGAGGTAACAGCTACCAAAATTTAGGTCGAAACTAAATGCAATAATTCGCTTTCTAATTAAACCAGTTTTAAAAACTCCTTATGAATGCAACTCATATATCATATTATTGACTATGGTTTATTATTCAGATCATTCTAAGGCACCCTGATATCATTCATAATAGAGCCCAATTAATAAGATAACTAAGAACAAAGTCCTAGTTATCAATCAAGAAAAAATATTAACAATATTAAGAATTGAAGCGATAGGCAAAAGAAGGGTAATTTCAACATCAAAAATTAGAAAAATTACAGCAATTAAAAAAAATCGTAGTGAAAATGGTAAGCGAGCAGATCCTTTAGGATCAAAACCACATTCATAGGGAGAACATTTTTCTCGATCTAAAATTGATTTTTTAGATAGTAAGGAAGCCAAAATTATTACAATATTTGCTAAAATAAAAGTAATGAAAATTATTAAAGTTAATGAAAAAATTATTTTCTCTAGAGACTAGACCTTTTGATTGGAAGTCAAAAATACTTTTATACTAAGAAAATATCCACCTCATCAATAAAGGAATACATACAAGAACAATCATACAACATCTACAAAGTGTCAATATCATGCTGCAGCTTCAAATCCTACATGATGAAATGCAGAAAAATGACAGTAATATAATCGTAGGAAGCAAATAAGGAGAAATGATGTTCCGATAATAACATGAAGTCCGTGGAATCCTGTAGCGACAAAAAAAGTAGCTCCAAATACTGAATCAGCAATGGTAAAAGAGGCTTCAAAATATTCAAATGCTTGAAGTAAAGAAAAATAAATTCCTAAAATGATGGTTAAAGCAAGACTTTGAATAGCTTGTGTATGATTTGATTCTATAATAGCGTGATGAGTTCATGTTACAGTAGCTCCTGATGATAATAAGATAGTGGTATTAAGTAAAGGAATTTGAAATGGATTGAAAGGTTGAATTCCCAAAGGAGGTCAAGTTATACCAACCTCAATTGTTGGAGCAAGACTTCTGTGAAAGAATGCTCAGAAAAAAGAAAAGAAAAATAAAACTTCTGATAAAATAAATAAAATTATACCTCATCGAAGTCCTTTAACTACAATAGATGTATGAAGACCTTGATAAGTACCTTCTCGTGTAACATCTCGTCATCATTGAATTATTGTTAATAATGTTGCGATAAACCCTAATAGGAGGAGATTTATTCTATATTGGTGAAATCATTTAACTAAACCTGTAGTTAATATTATAGCTCTAATAGATCCAGTTAAAGGCCAAGGTCTTATGTCTACTAAATGGTAAGGATGGTGTCTAAATGATGATGATGTCATTAGTTATGAAATTTCACCAGTATAAAGAGTTCTAAGAACTGCAAATACGTAGGATTGAATAATTGCAACAGCAGATTCTAAAGTTAAAAGAAGTATTTGTGAAAAGATCAGAATTATCAAAATTGAATCAGTCAAGGAAGGTCCAGTCCTACCTAATAGGGTCAGAAGAAGATGTCCTGCAATTATATTAGCAGCTAATCGAACAGCTAAGGTTCCTGGACGGATAACATTTCTAATAGTTTCAATAAGTACTATAAATGGTATAAGAACAGGAGGAGTACCCTGGGGTACTAAATGAGCAAATATATGATTCGTGTGGGTAAATCATCCGAAACCCATTAAAGTAATTCATAAAGGTAAAGACAAAGATAAAGTTATTGCTATGTGTCTTGATCTTGTAAACACATAAGGTAGAAGACCTAAAAAATTATTAAACACAATTAAGCTAAATAAAGAAATAAATATAGTTGAAGCTCCAATGTGAGATGGAGATAGTAAAGCGGTGAATTCCTTATGTAAGGTTTGAATTAACTTTCTTCATATAAGAGATCATCGTGAAGGAGAGGCTCAATATAAATAAGGAATGAATATCAATCCCAGGAGTGTAGATAATCAATTTGTGGATAGTCTAAAAATTCTAGAGGAAGGTTCAAAAATTGAAAATAAGTTAGCTATAATTTTCAAGATTTTTTCTGAATAAGATGAAGATTCAAATTGGCCAAGGTTTTATTAAATGGTGAGATATAGTAATTTATAATAAGGAAAAGCATAAGTGAAAAGAAGAAAAATACAAACAAGTAGGATCATAATAGAGGTGCTATTTGAGGGATATAGAAATACTCGGGACGTGTTACTCAGGCATGACAAGCCAGTGTTATAAATTAACTAATTTCTAAGTGCCACTAGAAGTAAATAAATTACTATAATAGGTTTAAAAGACCTATACTTTTTTCAGTCATCTAGTGAATCTGATGAAGAGGATACTCAATTTAAAAACGTTTTGGTTGAGGTACTTTCAATAACGATTGGTATAAATCTATGGTTTGCCCCACAAATTTCAGAACATTGACCATAGAATAAACCTGGTCGATTAATTATAAATCTTGTTTGGTTAAGTCGTCCTGGAATTGCATCAGCTTTAACTCCCAGAGCAGGTACTGTTCATGAGTGGATAACATCAGCAGCTCTAATAATCATTCGAACTTGGGTATTTATAGGAAGAACAGTACGGTTATCAACATCTAATAGTCGAAATCTTATAGAATCTAATTCTACAGATGGAGTTATGTATGAGTCAAATTCTAAATTTAGGAAATCTGAATATTCATATCTTCAATATCACTGATGTCCAATTGTTTTTAAAGTGATTGTAGGGTTATTAACTTCATCTAGAAGATAAAGTAAGCGCAATGATGGTAAAGCAATAAAAATTAAAATAATTGCTGGAATAGTAGTTCAAATTAATTCAATAGTTTGGTTTTCTAATATAAATCGGTTGATAAATGAATTTGATAAGACTGTGAATAGTATATATCCTACAAAAGTAATAATTAAAGTTAAAATAAGTATAATATGGTCGTGAAAGAAAATTAATTGTTCTATTAAAGGAGAGGCTCTGTCTTGAAATCCTAGGTAAGTTCATGTTGCCATTAAAAATTTATAATTCTAAAAGAAGAAAAACTTCGTGGGAGGAGCTTAAATCCTATACATACTCTGCCATTTTAGAAGTATTCTAAAAGAAGAAAAACTTCGTGGGAGGAACCTAAATCCTATACATACTCTGCCATTTTAGAAGCCTGTATTTACTTTATACAGTATTAAGAGTTTGTAATAAGAGGAATTTCTATATAAGAATGGTCAGCAGGAGGATAAGAATGATTTCACTCAATAGATGAAGGAAGGAATAAAGAGTAGATTACTGGTCGATTAGATGAAAGGGCTTCTCAGATAATAATCATAAATCCAAGGGCTGCTATAAATGAAATTATTGAACCTATAGAAGAAATAACATTTCAAGTTGTAAATGCGTCTGGATAGTCTGAGTATCGACGAGGTATACCATTAAGTCCTAGAAAGTGTTGGGGAAAGAATGTAGTATTTACACCAATAAACATAACAAAAAAGTGGATTTTAAGTCATTTGGGATTTAAAGAAAGTCCAGTAAATAGTGAAAACCAGTGAGCAATACCAGCGAAAATTCCAAACACGGCTCCTATAGATAGAACATAATGGAAATGAGCGACAACATAATAAGTGTCATGTAAAATGATATCGATTGAAGAATTAGCTAGTACTACTCCGGTTAACCCTCCTACAGTAAACAGGAAAATAAAACCTAAGGCTCATAATAAGGAGGGAGTGTATGATATCTGAGTACCGTGTAGAGTTCTAAGTCATCTGAAAATTTTGATTCCTGTAGGGACAGCAATAATTATTGTAGCTGATGTAAAGTAAGCTCGTGTATCTACGTCTATACCAACAGTGAATATATGGTGAGCTCATACTACAAATCCTAAAACCCCAATTGCTAGCATAGCATAAATTATTCCAAGGGTCCCAAATGATTCTTTTTTTCCCGATTCTTGACTAACAATATGAGAAATTATCCCAAATGCAGGTAAAATTAGAATATACACCTCTGGGTGTCCAAAGAATCAAAATAAATGCTGGTATAAAATAGGATCACCCCCACCTGCGGGATCGAAAAACGATGTGTTAAGATTTCGGTCTGTAAGAAGTATTGTAATAGCTCCTGCTAGAACTGGTAAAGACAAGAGAAGTAAAATAGCAGTAATAAATACGGCCCAAACAAATAAAGGTATTTGGTCTATTGCTATACCAAAAGAACGTATGTTAATAACGGTTGTTATAAAATTTACTGCTCCTAAAATAGAAGAAACTCCTGCTAAGTGAAGAGAAAAGATTCCTATATCGACTGAAGCGCCAGCATGAGCAATAGGAGCAGCTAATGGAGGGTAGACAGTTCATCCTGTACCAACACCTCTTTCTACTATACCTCTTATTAAAAGCAATGTTAAAGATGGAGGAAGAAGTCAAAATCTTATATTGTTTATACGAGGAAACGCTATATCAGGGGCTCCCAATATTAGGGGTACAAGTCAATTACCAAATCCTCCAATTATAATTGGTATAACTATAAAAAAAATTATCACGAAAGCATGAGCGGTTACAACTACATTATAAATTTGGTCATTGCCGATTAGAGTCCCGGGTTGACCTAATTCTGCTCGGATAATTAGACTTAAAGATGTTCCAACTATACCGGCTCAAGCTCCAAAAATAAAATATAAAGTACCGATGTCTTTATGATTTGTAGAAAATAATCATCGTAGCAT